CTTCCTTGATTACAGCAACAACAATGTCACCAATATAAGCATATCGTCGATTACTAGCTCCTAGGATTCGAATACACATCAATTTGCGGGCTCCACTGTTATCAGCTACATTCAAATAGGTTTGAGGTTGAATCATATCATTTTTTTGTTCTTTCAGTCCAAAAATGGAAGTAAAAAAAATATTCTGTGTTCAAAAATAAAGAACCCACAATTGCATTTTTTTGTTTTCATCCTAAAGACCTCTTTCCTTTGGTTCTAATTATTATCCCGAAATAATGAATTGAGTTCGTATAGGCATTTTGGAGGCTGCTATTGAAATAGCCTTTCTGGCTATATTTTCTGAGACCCCGCCCATCTCATAAAGTATTTTCCCAGGTTTAACGACAGCTACCCAATATTCGGGAGATCCTTTTCCCGAACCCATACGCGTTTCGGTAGGTCTTACTGTAACCGGTTTGTCTGGAAATATGCGTACCCATATTTGTCCACCTCGGCGGACATTTCGTGACATTGCTCGCCGTCCTGCTTCTATTTGTCTAGATGTGATCCAAGCGGGCTCAAGTGCTTGAAGCGCATATCTTCCGAAGCAAATATGATTACCCCGATAGGATATTCCTTTCATTCTTCCTCTATGTTGTTTACGAAATCTGGTTCTTTTGGGGTTATAGTTGATGGTTGTTTCTCAATTCCATCTCTATTACAGAACCGTACATGAGATTTTTCATCTCATACGGCTCCTCGCGAATGAAGCGATTCAAATATATATAAATCGATTTAACCGAATAATATACACTAAGATACATATGTTTAATGAATAATAGAATCGCGGGATTTTATGAGATTTCATAGAATCTATTGGTCTATTAGAAATTTGTATATCTTGTTTTGATAGATAACTAAATATGTATTCTTATAGTTATAGACAATTTTTGCTATCTGTATATACCTAGATTAGATAATGTTGTTTTGTTATCTTATAAGGTTCTAACGAATATTTTTTTTTCTTTTTTTATTATCATATCAGATCATATCGGGTTGGCAAAAATAAAAAAATTTCAATAAAATTTTCGCGGGCGAATATTTACTCTTTATTATCAAATTCAGATGTAATGTAGGACACAACTCTTCTAAAATAAATGGATTCCTTTTTGGTTTGTTCCGCCATCCCACCTAATAAATAATTAAGATTTGTTTAAAAAAAATCTTAGATATTCGCAGGTTTCGTCGTTCCCATCGCTTCTCGATTAATGGTTAGGTCTGAATTCTACAATGGAGCCTCTCTAATTCCCTAATAATAATAAGATTTTATTTAAATACGATTTATTTTCCTTTTTCTTGAATCAACTTTCTCAGTTTTTATTGATTCAGAGCTCTTGATTGGTTTGTGTTAAGAATATATTCATTTATATATGGATTAATTCATATTGATGCTTTATTACACTACCTTTTATGAGATGACCCATAGACCTTTACATATTAGAATTCTATATCATATATTTTTTCTCTCTTTCTTTCACCCCTTCATTTATCTGTATATTCTTATTGCTTTACAACTCATAATCAGACAGATTCATTTTTCTTTCTTTTTTTATACCTTTTTTTTTATTTATACAATATTTGAGTTGCTATAATTATATCACCAATATATCATATCTTTATTTAGATTTTTTGTTTTGACTAGTTCTTTAGATCTAGATAATCCGAAGCGATGAGTTGGTTATTAGTTTTTTTTAATTAATTCATACTACGTAATTAATACTACGAGTCGGTTTCTTTTTTTTTTTTATTTTAACCACTCTAAAAAACTAACGAGTCGCACACTAAGCATAGCATCAATATTAAATTATTAATTGAATTTTTTATTCAATTTAATCTTATAAAATTTATCATTTTTTTTGGAAAAAAAAAATGGAATAATTTGTAATTTTTTGTTTTATAGAAACATGAAATGTTAAGAAATGTTAAAGATAAGAAAAAGTTTGTTATTCTTTGTTTAGAAATATCCAAACTTTGATCCCTAATATCCCATAAATAGTTCGAACTGTATAGGAACAATAATCAATTTTAGCTCGAATGGTTTGTAGGGGAACCCTACCTTCTCTTATCCATTCGACACGTGCAATTTCTTTTCCGTCGATACGTCCTGCAATTTGTACTTGAACTCCTTTTGTACCTGCTTGTTCAGTTAATTCAATAGCTTTTTTCATTGCTTTACGAAACGAAACTCTATTCTTTAATTGTTCGGCTATAAATTCTGCAAGAATATTAGGGTGTTTATAAGCATTTGCAATTCTTGTAATAGCAATATTAAGTTTTCGGTTCACACAATTCAGTTTTTTTTGCATATTCGTCTGTAATTCTTCGATTCTTCGAGGCTTATCTTCCATTAATAACTTTGGAAATCCCATATAAATTATAACGTGAATCAGATCGATTCTTTTTTGAATCTTTATCCGTCCAATTCCTTCAATACCAGAGGATACTCTTATATTTTTTTGTA